ATTCGTTCTTTGAGCAAAAAGATAAAGATCGGATAGATTCGAACCGCAATTGCAAAGGTAATAACTACTATGCCAGCCCAAATCATGATCTTCACCAACTTGGATTTGGTTCTCTCGCGAAAATCGCGAGTTGCAGAGATGAGAACCATGAAAAGCAAGATCCCGAATAAGAAAACAGAAACCGAGGAAACCACAAGAGTGAAGACTAGTAGAGTCTCGTCTTTTGTCATTCTTTGCTCCTTTTTCACTCAATGATTCATTCGAATTTCCCGACCAAAAATTCTATATGTCTATTCTATGATATTTCTATATATATAGAATATGATATCTAATATGACACCCGATTTGTCAAAGGGATTGGATTGGTGACTTACCCATTCAGTGACTTTGGCACTGGACGTTCCAAAAACGGGTACTATCGGATCGGGTGAATTAGAGAATAGACAGAGATCCGTTGGCATTTCAGCCTTTCTTCTCCTTTCAGGGCCTATCCGAAAGAGAATCCAGTACCTCTTGGTCCTGAATATCAGAATAGGACGAACGAACCGGCCTCCGCGGATATCTTTGCTTCGGAACAAAACCCTGCAATCAAATAGATTGTCCCAAGGGCGCCATATTCTAGGAGCCCAAGTTATGCTATTGAAAATTCGTTCCTCTAGCAGTTCCGGTTTGACCATTCCGTTCCCTTTTTCAAACTCCACTTCTTTTCATATAGCAATCCCTGATCAAAGAGAGAACAATATCCATTTCAAAACATTTCTAACGGATTCCTTGGTTCGGACCGACGAAGTAATGGCACTCAATTATTATCAACCTGACTGCAATCTTTTTCTGTCGGTAAGGATTGCACCAGAGCACCTTCTACTTCTAATAGGCCATGAACTATAGATAGAGAAGAATCATTCTGAGCGAGTCCATAAGAAGCGACCCACTTTTTTTCATCGGTTCCGGGGGAAGACCAAAGATCTTGCGCGACCGGTCCGCCAGAAAAACTCAAAAGAGAAAGAAGTCTCGTTAATCTCTTCATGCTCGTTCCAAGTTCGAAGTACCCTTTGGCCAAAGAAAAACCCGCTTCCTGACACGATTGCCTCTTTATATAGATAGATTCTATGGGGTTATTACTTAGAAGTCTATTTTGTACAAGAGCCCCTCCTATCTGATAGAAAAGGGTCCCATGATCCCGAGCCGGTCTTACCTTGGCTCGCAAACCCCAAGTTTGTCTATGAAGAGCTAATCTAATTGTATTAGTTTCTATAATGGATTTCTTATGTGGAATACTAATGGATAGGGCCTCGTTGCTAAGTGCTACAAGATCTAGTGCACTGGAACTCGTGGTTATGGACCCGAATCCTTTAGTATGGAACATTGTCTTTTCCAAGTAAAAACCCCTAGTATATGAAAGAATGAAAAGGTGCTTTCGTTCTTGTGGAATAAGAAGCCCTCGTACCTTAATGAAAGGAAAATAGGAATTTTTCGTTAGGTATTTGACCAAATAGGATCGTCCAGTTCCTATAGAACCTATCACTAAAATACCCGATAGGGCTAAGCGGAACGAAAAGGGTTTTCCATGAGATGGTAAATGAAAACGATTAGCCCCACACGAGGTTTGGGAATAAGTGATTGTCTGATAATGAGCAAGGAATATACGTCTTTCTGCTAAAGAGGATCTATTAAACTCATAATTCATTAGATCCTTGTTATCAATGTCAACTAGGTATCATAAGTAAATGGATCCCGGTTGTTCAATCCTTTGATAACCAAGGTCATTCTTTGCTAAAGAGAAATGATCACTATGAGTCAGACTCAATAGAATTGGATCCATTCCAAATAGCGAGAATTAGGATTCTTGATCCCTCTCAATCTCTCTTTCAATTCGAGGATCCAGAGAGGTGTTTTCATAGTCATCTCCGAATATTTGCCATCTCCGAATATTTTCGATTTCATTTTTCTATGATATGTCTTTCTATATGAAAATTGGTTATTTACGATGTACGATGATCCCTGTTAAGCATCCATGGCTGAATGGTTAAAGCGCCCAACTCATAATTGGTAAATTTGCGGGTTCAATTCCTGCTGGATGCACGCGAACGGGAACGTTCCATAAGTCTATTGGAACTGGCTCTCTATCCATGGAATCTCATCCATCATCCATACATAACGAATTGGTATGGTATATTCATACCATAACATAAGAACAATAAGAACTCGAATTCTTATCGATACTGGAACTCAGAGCATAGGAGGGAAAGTCGATTTATGGATGGAATCAAATACGCAGTATTTACAGAAAAAAGTCTTCGTTTATTGGGAAAGAATCAATATACTTTTAATGTCGAATCGGGATTCACTAAGACAGAAATAAAGCATTGGGTCGAACTCTTCTTTGGTGTTAAGGTAGTAGCTGTGAATAGCCATCGACTACCCAGAAAGGGTAGAAGAATGGGACCTATTCTGGGACATACAATGCATTACAGACGTATGATCATTACCCTTCAACCGGGTTATTCTATTCCACTTCTAGATAGAGAAAAAAACTAAAGGAGAATACTTAATAATACGGCGAAACATTTATACAAAACACCTATCCCGAGCACACGCAAGGGAACCGTAGACAGGCAAGTGAAATCCAATCCACGAAATAATTTGATCCATGGACGGCACCGTTGTGGTAAAGGTCGTAATTCCAGAGGAATCATTACCGCAAGGCATAGAGGGGGAGGTCATAAGCGCCTATACCGTAAAATCGATTTTCGACGGAATCAAAAAGACATATCTGGTAGAATCGTAACCATAGAATACGACCCTAATCGAAATGCATACATTTGTCTCATACACTATGGGGATGGTGAGAAGAGATATATTTTACATCCCAGAGGGGCTATAATTGGAGATACTATTGTTTCTGGTACAAAAGTTCCTATATCAATGGGAAATGCCCTACCTTTGAGTGCGGTTTGAACTATTGATTTACGTAATTGGAAGTAACCAATTAGGTTTACGACGAAACCTAGAAATCGATCACTGATCCAATTTGACTACCTCTACGGGATAGACCTCAACAGAAAACTGTTGAGTAACGGCAGCAAGTGATTGAGTTCAGTAGTTCCTCATAGAAAATTATTGACTCTAGAGATATGGTAATATGGAGAAGACAAAATTGTTTGAAGCACGCACAGAACCGGAAGCGCCCCTTGTTTCAAAGAGAGGAGGACGGGTTATTCACATTTAATTTGATGGTCAGAGGCGAATTGAAAGCTAAGCAGTGGTAATTAAGACCCCCCGGGGAAAATAGGGATGTCTCCTACGTTACCCATAATATGTGGAAGTATCGACGTAATTTCATAGAGTCATTCGATCTGAATGCTACATGAAGAACATAAGCCAGATGACGGAACGCGGAGACCTAGGATGTAGAAGATCATAACATGAGCGATTCGGCAGATTTGGATTCCTTTCCTATATATCCACTCATGTGGTACTTCATCATACGATTCATATAAGATCCATCTGTCTAGAGATCGTCATATACATCTAGAAAGCTGTATGCTTTGGAAGAAGCTTGTACAGTTTGGGAAGGGGTTTTTTGAGAGAAAAGAAGAATCTACTTCAACCGATATGCCCTTAGGCACGGCCATACATAACATAGAAATCACACGTGGAAGGGGTGGGCAATTAGCTAGAGCAGCAGGTGCTGTAGCGAAACTGATTGCAAAAGAGGGTAAATCGGCCACTTTAAGATTACCATCTGGGGAGGTCCGTTTGGTATCCCAAAATTGCTTAGCAACAGTCGGACAAGTGGGTAATGTTGGGGTGAACCAAAAAAGTTTGGGTAGAGCCGGATCTAAGTGTTGGCTAGGTAAACGCCCCGTAGTAAGAGGGGTAGTTATGAACCCTGTGGACCACCCCCATGGGGGCGGTGAAGGGAAAGCCCCCATTGGTAGAAAAAAACCCACAACCCCTTGGGGTTATCCTGCGCTTGGAAGAAGAACTAGGAAAAGGAAAAAATATAGTGATAGTTTTATTCTTCGTCGCCGTAAGTAAATACGTAACTAGGAATATGGAAAATTGCATTTTTGGAATTTGCAATAATGCGATGGGCGAACGACGGGAATTGAACCCGCGCATGGTGGATTCACAATCCACTGCCTTGATCCACTTGGCTACATCCGCCCCTTATCCAGCTAAAGGATTTTTCTCTTTGTTCCATTCATCATTATTCTATTTATTCTGACCTCCATACTTCGATCGAGATATTGGACATAGAATGCCACTCTTTAAAATGGAAAAAGGAGTAATCAGCTGTGACACGAAAAAAAACGAATCCTTTTGTAGCTCATCATTTATTGGCAAAAATCGAAAAGGTCAATATGAAGGAGGAGAAAGAAACAATAGTAACGTGGTCCCGGGCATCTAGCATTCTACCCGCAATGGTTGGCCATACAATCGCGATTCATAATGGAAAGGAACATATACCTATTTACATAACAAATCCTATGGTAGGTCGCAAATTGGGGGAATTCGTGCCTACTCGGCATTTCACGAGTTATGAAAGTGCAAGAAAAGATACTAAATCTCGTCGTTAACTGAATTCAGAATAGAAAGATTCAAAATAAAAAAAAACAAACAAAGGTAGGCGGGGAATAACCTTATTTATGACAAGTTTCAAACTGGTAAAGTATACCCCTAGAATAAAGAAGAAGAAGAATGGGCTAAGGAAACTCGCAAGGAAAGTTCCAACCGATCGTCTACTTAAGTTCGAACGGGTTTTCAAAGCACAAAAACGCATCCATATGTCTGTTTTCAAAGCACAAAGAGTTCTTGATGAGATTCGCTGGCGTTACTACGAAGAAACTGTTATGATACTGAACCTCATGCCTTATCGAGCATCTTATCCCATCCTAAAGTTGGTTTATTCGGCAGCAGCAAATGCTACTCATTATAGGGATTTCGACAAAGCGAATTTATTCATCACTAAAGCCGAAGTCAGTAGGAGTACTATTATGAAAAAATTCAGACCTCGAGCTCGAGGACGTAGTTCTCCCATAAAAAAAACCATGTGTCATATAACAATTGTACTAAATATAGTAAAGAAATCTAAATAATCTTTAGATCCATCTAAGATTTCGATTCCCAGTAAAAAAAAATAGAATAGAAAAATATGGGACAAAAAATAAATCCACTCGGTTTCAGACTTGGTACAACCCAAAATCACCATTCCTTTTGGTTCGCACAACCAAAAAATTATTCTGAAGGTCTACAGGAAGATAAAAAAATACGGAATTGTATCAAGAACTATATACAAAAGAATAGGAAAAAAGGCTCGAATAGAAAAATAGAATCAGACTCAAGTTCCGAAGTAATTACACATAATAGAAAAATGGACTCAGGCTCAAGTTCCGAAGTAATTACACATATAGAAATTCAAAAAGAAATCGATACGATCCACGTAATAATCCATATTGGATTCCCCAATTTATTAAAGAAAAAAGGAGCAATCGAAGAATTAGAGAAAGATCTACAAAAGGAAGTTAATTCTGTAAACCAGAGACTTAATATTGCTATTGAAAAAGTTAAAGAACCTTATAGACAACCTAGCATTCTTGCAGAATATATAGCTTTCCAATTAAAAAATAGAGTTTCATTCCGAAAGGCAATGAAAAAAGCCATTGAATTAACTCAAAAAGCAGATATAAGGGGAGTAAAAGTAAAAATTGCAGGTCGTCTCGCAGGGAAAGAAATTGCACGTGCCGAATGCATCAAAAAGGGTAGACTTCCCCTCCAAACAATTCGCGCTAAAATTGATTATTGCTGCTATCCAATTCGAACTATCTATGGAGTATTAGGTGTAAAAATTTGGATATTCATAGACGAAGAATAACTAGCCTTGTCTTCCCATTCTGTTCAGTGATAGAATAAAAAATGACAAGAGCCTTATTTTTCCTGAAATCCCTGAAAAAGAAGAAGAAATTCTACCTCTTTCTATAAGATTTAATGAAAATTGATAAATCTTTTAATATAATTGCTATGCTTAGTGTGTGACTCGTTAGTTTTTTCTTTAGAGTCGAAAATGGAGATTCAAAAAAATTGACTGAACCCTACTATAAATAGAAAAAGAAAAAAACTTAGTAATTATAGAAAATTAACTAATAACCAACCTATTGCTTCGTATTGTCGAGATCCTAACTAAGAAACAGTCACTATATGATACATCTATCATAAATGAGTAGATCTATCATATAGTTGTAGCAACTGCAATTTTTTCTCTAAAAAAGAAAATGGATTCTAGGTTGTGAAGCAAAACTAAAGGGATGTGGATAAAAGGAGGGATGATAGAAAGAAAGAAGAGGAATAAGAAAGATATAGGATTCCAATATGTATGGTCTATGAGTTACATCATAAAAGGCAATGTGATAAAGCATCAATATAATAAAAATAACAGAGAATTCGAAATCGTAACTTGAAACAAGAAATACAAATTTAAAACAATAATAAAGAGCGGCCCGGGTTAATAAAACTGAGAAAATTGACTCGGAAAGAAATTTTTTGGAAGCTCCATTGTGGGATTCAGACCTAACCATTAAAGGAGAAGTAGTGGGAACGACAGAACCTATGACTGCATAGGATTTTATTGAAAAGAATCCTAATACTTCATTGGGTGGGATGGCGGAACAAACCAAAAAAATTGCCTTATTTGGTAAGGTTATAATATAAATTAACAAATAAGACAGGAAAGAGTAAATATTCGCCCGCGAAATCTTTATTGAATTAGAATACTTTACCGCGATTCAATAAGAGTAAAAATAAGGAGATTTTTTGTTAAGAAAGATTACATTATCCATAAATATAGAATATAGATAAATAGACACACACATCTAGATATATTCTAGATCTTCTTTCTTGACTATATATTTATCTATTTTAACAAATTCAATATTAAAAAAACCCTAACTTTTTCTATTATCTATTAATGTGCATCTATCCATAATATTTTGGAATATTATGGAATTAGAGAAATTTGCACGCTTTCTCATTTCATTCGCGAGGAGCTGGATGAGAAGAAACTCTCATGTCCAGTTTTGCAGTAGAGATGGAACTAAGAAAGAACCATCGACTATAACCCCAAAAGAACCAGATTTCGTAAACAACATAGAGGAAGAATGAAGGGAAAATCCTGCCGAGGCAATCGTATTTGTTTTGGTAGATATGCTCTTCAAGCACTTGAACCCGCTTGGATCACGTCGAGACAGATAGAAGCAGGACGAAGAGCAATGACACGATATGCACGTCGTGGTGGAAAACTATGGGTACGTATATTTCCCGACAAACCGGTTACACTAAGACCCACGGAAACACGTATGGGCTCAGGAAAGGGATCCCCCGAATATTGGGTAGCCGTTGTTAAACCAGGTCGAATACTTTATGAAATGGGCGGAGTATCCGAAACTGTAGCTAGAGCAGCTATCTCCATAGCTGCCAGTAAAATGCCCATACGAAGTCAATTTCTTCGATTAGAGATAGAGATATAGAACCCAAAAAAAGGAGTATTGAAGATAAAAAAACCAGGTTTTTCTTTCTGGTAAGACAATATTTCTTTCATCCTTTTGCATTGAAATAACAAATTGAAATCAAAATAATATGATTCAACCTCAGACCCTTTTAAATGTAGCAGATAACAGTGGAGCTCGAAAATTGATGTGTATTCGAGTCATAGGAGCTGCTAGTAATCAGCGATATGCTCGTATTGGTGATGTTATTGTTGCTGTAATCAAAGACGCAGTGCCCCAAATGCCTCTAGAAAGATCCGAAGTAATTCGAGCTGTAATTGTACGTACATGTAAAGAGTTCAAATGCGAAGACGGTATAATAATACGCTATGATGACAATGCAGCGGTTATCATTGATCAAAAAGGAAATCCAAAAGGAACTCGAGTTTTTGGCGCGATCGCCGAGGAATTGAGAGAGTTGAATTTTACTAAAATAGTTTCATTAGCTCCTGAAGTATTATAAATACTAGTAGGCAAGATATAGATCAAAGAAAAAATTAGTAGATTGTGTTTCACGTATATGCTTTAAAATCCAAAATAAAAAAAAAAGAAAACATGTTGATTATAGAAAAATTAGGAGGAACCTAGAATTAGAGTCTTATGGGCAAGGACACTATTGCTGATTTACTAACCTCTATAAGAAACGCGGACATGAATAAAAAAGGAACAGTTCGAGTAGTATCTACAAATATTACCGAAAACATTGTTAAAATACTTCTACGAGAGGGTTTTATTGAAAGTGTTCGGAAACATCAGGAAAGTAACAGATATTTCTTGGTTTCAACTTTGCGACATCAAAAGAGAAAGACTAGAAAAGGAATATATAGAACTAGAACCTTTTTAAAGCGTATCAGCCGACCCGGCTTACGAATTTATGCCAACTATCAAGGAATTCCTAAAGTTTTGGGCGGAATGGGAATTGCTATTCTTTCTACTTCTCGAGGTATAATGACAGATCGAGAAGCTCGACTAAACAGAATTGGGGGGGAAGTCTTATGTTATATATGGTAATCGCCCCTCCTATAGTACCCGAATTCTATCTCGAACTTCCTATTTTTCAAATAAAAATACAACGTTTTTTTTTATTTGAAAATCAAAATAGAAAAATAGGAGAAAAAAAAATATGACAGAAAAAAAAAATAGGAGAGAAAAAAAAAACCCGAGAGAAGCAAAAGTCACTTTCGAAGGTTTAGTTACGGAAGCCCTACCCAACGGAATGTTCCGCGTTCGCCTAGAGAATGACACCATCATTCTGGGCTATATTTCAGGAAAGATCCGGTCTAGTTCTATACGAATACTGATGGGGGATAGGGTCAAAATTGAAGTAAGTCGTTATGATTCAAGCAAGGGACGTATAATTTATAGACTTCCCCATAAGGATTCGAAGCGTACCGAAGACTCGAAGGATACCGAAGATTTGAAGGATACCAAAGATTCAAAGAATTAGGTTTTTCTTTTTTTTTCTAGGGTAATAAATTCAAAGTTCCAAAATTCAAGTGAAGAGACTTATTTTTTCCAAAGATTAGATTCATAGTTTAAGAAAGGAATACGGAAATATGAAAATAAGAGCTTCTGTTCGTAAAATTTGTACAAAATGTCGACTGATTCGTAGGCGTGGACGAATTAGAGTCATTTGTTCCAACCCGAAGCATAAACAAAGACAGGGGTAATCTTTCGAAAAAGAACTTTACTTTCTAAAAAGTAAAAAAAGTACCCGCGGAAATGTCCAAATTCCAAATAAAATAATTAAAGTAAAGGATATATTTTACCCTGAAACGGATATCTTTGTATCTTTTTTTCTTTTTGTTATTTCTAACTCATATTTATGAGATAATAAAATATGACAAAAGCTATACCAAAAATTGGTTCACGTAGGAAAGTGCGGATTGGTTTGCGTAGGAATGCGCGTTTTAGTTTACGGAAGAGTGCACGTAGAATAACAAAAGGAGTTATTCATGTTCAAGCTAGTTTCAACAATACCATTATAACTGTTACAGACCCGCAGGGTCGGGTGGTTTTCTGGTCCTCCGCGGGTACTTGTGGATTCAAAAGCTCAAGAAAAGCATCACCCTATGCTGGTCAAAGAACAGCAGTAGATGCTATTCGTACAGTGGGTTTGCAACGAGCAGAAGTTATGGTAAAGGGTGCTGGTAGTGGAAGAGATGCCGCATTACGAGCCATTGCTAAAAGTGGTGTACGATTAAGTTGTATACGCGATGTAACACCTATGCCGCATAATGGATGTCGACCTCCTAAAAAAAGACGTCTGTAAAAGAATTAAACCGCTTTCAAGAGAAATAAACGATTCAATGATCAAATAATAATACTAGTCTATTATGGTTCGAGAGGAGGTAGCAGGATCCACTCAAACACTACAGTGGAAGTGTGTTGAATCAAGAGTAGATAGTAAGCGTCTTTATTATGGTCGTTTCATTTTGTCCCCGCTTAGAAAAGGTCAAGCGGATACCGTCGGTATTGCCTTGCGAAGAGCTTTACTTGGAGAAATAGAAGGAACATGTATCACACGTGCAAAATTTGGGAGCGTGCCACACGAATATTCTACAATAGCAGGTATTGAAGAATCCGTACAAGAAATTTTACTAAATTTGAAAGAAATTGTATTGAGAAGTAATCTCTATGGAGTTAGAGACGCATCAATTTGTGTCAAAGGTCCTAGATACATAACTGCTCAAGATATCATCTTACCCCCTTCCGTAGAGATCGTTGATATGGCACAACCTATAGCTAACTTGACAAAGCCCATTGATTTCTGTATTGAGTTACAGATCAAGAGAGATCGCGGATATCACACGGAACTCAGAAAGAACTCTCAAGATGGAAGTTATCCCATAGATGCTGTATCCATGCCTGTTCGAAATGTGAATTATAGTATTTTTTATTGTGGGAATGGAAATGAAAAACACGAGATACTTTTTCTAGAAATATGGACGAATGGAAGTTTAACCCCTAAGGAAGCGCTTTATGAGGCTTCTCGTAATTTGATTGATTTATTTCTTCCTTTTCTACACGCGGAGGAAGAGGGCACTAGTTTCGAAGAAAATAAAAACAGGTTTACTCCACCCCTTTTAACCTTTCAAAAAAAATTAACTAATCTAAAGAAAAACAAAAAAGGAATTCCATTGAATTGTATTTTTATTGATCAATTAGAATTGCCTTCTAGAACGTATAATTGTCTCAAAAGGGCCAATATACATACACTATTGGACCTTTTGAGTAAGACTGAGGAAGATCTTATGAGAATTGACAGTTTTCGTATGGAAGATGGAAAACAGATATGGGACACTCTAAAGAAGCATCTCCCAATTGATTTACCTAAGAATAAGTTCTCGTTTTAAATCCATTGCAATTTTTTCCTCTTCTTCCTTTTCGAGTTAGAATAAAAAAAAAAGAAAACAATTTTGCATCTTTGGCACAATCTATATTTTCGCGAAATGGATCATAATAAAATGGATTTTAGGTATCTAGGGAAGATTCACTTGGAAGTAACTATTTCCTAGATACCTATGCACGGTACTTCACGGTTGAATGAATCAACCTGCAAAATCCCTAAAAAAGACCTAAAGTTAAGGATTTTTCAATGGGTAATGTTGCTCCAATACCTAACCAAAGAGCTACCGCAGTACCGATTAAAAAAACTGTCGTAGCTACTGGGCGACGAAATGGATTTTGGAATTTATTGACATTCTCTAGAAAGGGTACTGTCAATAAGCCCGTTGGCACAGAAACCATTAAGAGAACGCCCAATAACTTATTGGGTACTGTACGGAGTATTTGAAACACGGGAAAGAAGTACCACTCGGGTAATATTTCCAGAGGAGTTGCAAACGGATCCGCCGGTTCACCAATCATTGACGGCTCAAGAACCGCTAAACCTACATTACATGCAATAGTACCTAGAATTACTACTGGAAAAATATATAAAAGATCGTTGGGCCACGCGGGTTCCCCGTAATAATTATGTCCCATCCCTTTAGCTAATTTTGCTCTTAATACAGGATCATTTAAGTCAGGTTTCTTTGTTATTGGGATAGGTGAATTCTTTAGGATCCATCCCCCAAAGGAACCGGACATGAGAATTTTTCATCATCCGGCTCGAGCAAGAATGAAAGAAAAAAGACCGTGGAAGATCCATAATAGAATAAGGTATATAATGACTCAATGACTCTAGGTAAGAAAAGCTTTATCAGATTCTCTTTTCCGAAGTTGCACCTACAACTACTCATTGAAAAGAATCCTATTCTTATGGGTAAATGCTCAATATCCAAGTGGGCTTGCAAAATTGATCATGATCAATTGCTTTGTGGATTGTCTCATGTCTCTTGATTAGTTGGTGTTTATCCCCTCAATATCGCAAATTTCTTACGTCCAAACAAAGTATTTACTTGTTACTAATAAAAAATCCAAAAGTCTAGCCTACGTTCTTCCTTAGATACCTTCTTTTACTCCGATAGTATTGCGGATCGCAATCGATGCAAAGAAAATGAATGCATTTCCATACTATAATAAAAAAGTAAGTGTAATAAATAGAGAATTAGATCATGTGATATGACTTATTCCATTTCTACTCTATGGGATCTTACGGAGCCTGTTCATGGATGACATGGTCGGGGTATGATCATAGAAAATATTCTCCTCAAGTGAACCAGCCTATCCTTCCTAGATAGGGGACTTACGTGTTGATTGGATGCGGAGACACCTTTAGTTGTGAATTCTAATGTGGCAGATCCAATTCTTTATCTGCATGGCCAAATCAATAATTCAAGTCACACACTCCCATAATCCGCCTTATTTTCTTTCGTAAAATTAACTTCAACTATTTGTATCAAAATACTTCGGAGTTGAAGAAAAGTATCCAAATGACATGTCTTATTTTACAATAACCCATGTTTGTAGCAATGAAATACCACAACCTACCCGATATGATATATGAGAATTAGAATTATCTTTCTCTATGATATGCCTTCCCTATAAAGGACCCGAAATACCTTGCTTACGTATCATTGGAAAGTGCATTAACATAAATACGGCAGTAAGCAGAGGCAGTACAAAAGTATGTAAACTATAAAAACGAGTCAAAGTGGATTGGCCCACACTAGCACTTCCACGCAATAACTCCACTAAAGGCGATCCTATTACCGGAATCGCTTCAGGTACACCTGTCACAATTTTGACTGCCCAATAACCAATTTGATCCCAAGGCAAAGAATAACCAGTTACACCAAACGATGCAGTCAATACAGCCAAAACCACACCTGTGACCCAAGTTAATTCGCGGGGTTTTTTAAATCCACCTGTGAGATACACACGAAATACGTGCAGGATCATCATTAGAACCATCATACTTGCTGACCATCGATGAACTGATCGGATTAACCAACCAAAGTTGGCCTCGGTCATTATGTATTGAACCGAGGAAAAAGCCTCTGTAACGGTTGGGCGGTAGTAAAAAGTCATAGCAAAACCTGTAGCGACTTGTACTAGAAAACAAGTAAGTGTAATTCCCCCTAAACAATAAAATATGTTGACATGAGGAGGAACATATTTACTAGTTATATCATCCGCAATTGCCTGAATCTCAAGACGTTCCTCAAACCAATCATATACTTTATTGAGATAGGTAACTAACCCGAGTCCCCCTCCGAGAACCGTATATGAAAATTTCATCTCGTACGGCTCAAGCAGAAACACACAAATTTTCAACGGATATTAGAAAAAAAGGGTTCAAAACTTCATCAGCCACTGGATTGGGTCGATTTGCCTTGAAGATATGAAATAAGAAAAATCCAGAATTTATTCTTTATGATGATAATGCCAAAAAATCTCAAGTTGGCTCATCTGTCTTCCTTTCTTTGCCTTATGTTGGTCATTAGAGGCCTCTTGACTTTTCTCTTCCCTATTTTGGATTTCTTTTTTTTTTGCGTAATGCGGATTTACTCTTGTTTTGTTTTACTAGTAAATAAATAAAGCAAAAATTCTAGTAGTTTTCTGATAGAAATTATCTTGTTGCGATCCTATGAATCAGTTCAATTAAAACCTTAGATTCATACTAGAGCCACGATGATTGAGTCTCAAGCTAAACAAAAGGCAAGGGTTCTTCGAATAAGAACCGCTTGATGATCATTTATTGAATCGGTGTAATAACTCGACAAAATCAAGAGAAAAAAAAAAAGTTGTCTTTTGGGCAAACAAATTTGGAAGGAAGACATTTTCTTTTTTTATTAAAAACTACTTGAATTTTTTTCAGTCTGGTTGCGAGGTCTGAATAGTGAGTATGAATCATAGTTCCATTTTTTTTTCTTGATCCACTCTATCTATTTCGTGTTCCAGATACTAGAATAAATAATAAATATCCGACGAATTAGAATCATCTTGATAGAGATAACAGGCCCTTTCTATGTATTATCAATAGGATCAATTCTAACAAGTCACACACTCATATTCCAGAGATACCGAAACAAAAAAATTCCACGGTCGAACTACCAGAATGTCTAGAAATGTAGAGCTTAAAGTAGAAAGGCTTTTTTGGATGGAAAAACTATGACTTCGTAGTTTTAGTTAGTAGAAACCTAATTCATTAAAATTCCGTCCAGTAAAACAGAAGAATTATAAATTTCTAAAATGATAGATAGGAATATCGCGAATAAAGCCATTGCGACCCCCATAAAAGGAGTAGTCCCCCAACCCGGAGCTACTTTCCCATATTCCGAATTCAAGGGTTTCAATAAACTACCTGCGCGAGTTCGTCTTGGCCCAGGTCTAGAACTATCTTCAACGGTTTGTGTAGCCATAAATTCTATTTAATCATTGGTGTTGACTTTGTATACTATTCCGTTGTAGTTGTAAATACACGATCTTTTCGTAGATCCATTGTAATCTTGAAATTCTATAAAAATGGAAACAGCAACTTTAGTCGCCATCTCCATATCTGGTTTACTTGTAAGCTTTACTGGGTATGCCTTATATACCGCGTTTGGGCAACCCTCTCAACAATTAAGAGATCCATTCGAAGAACACGGGGACTAATTGAAGTAAGAAGTCTCCCAGATGGGGAGACTTCTTACTTCAATGAAATTATTTCATTTTTTTAGTCGGAACCTTAGGTGGTTCTCGGAAGAAGATAGCGAAAAAAATTATCCCTAAAGTCGAAACTAAAAGGAACGTATAAACCAATGCTTCCATAGATTCGATCGTGGTTTATTTACAATTATAACTTCCACACCTATTCATTTGTCATTTGGGATCATTTCCCATATAAAGAAAGAAAAAGAGTCAAAGAAAGGATGGGAGATGTTTCCCATGTCAAATCAAAAAAGAGAGATGAAAGATACCATAGCAATGTGGTATCAGACTGCCTGTCTCCTTGTAGTTGGATCTCCAACTTTTTGGAATGTTCCAAATTCCACTTGAGCATCCAAGTCTGGATCAATACCAGCAAAAACATCTCGGAACAAGGTTCTAGCGCCATGCCAAATGTGTCCGAAAAAGAAGAGCAAAGCAAAGGTAGCATGACCAAAAGTGAACCAACCCCTTGGACTGCTGCGAAAAACACCATCCGATTTCAAAGTAGCCCGATCTAATTCAAAAATTTCCCCTAATTGGGAACGCCTCGCATATTTTTTTACAGTAGCAGGATCAGAATAACTTACACCATTAAGTTCGCCACCATAGAACTCCACCGTTACGCCTACTTGTTCAACACTATATTTGGATTCTGCTCTTCTAAAAGGAACGTCCGCTCTCACAATTCCCTCTTCATCTACCAAAACAACCGGAAATGTTTCAAAAAAAGTAGGCATACGGCGTACAAAAAGCTCGCGCCCTTCTTTATCTCTAAAGACGGGATGTCCTAACCATCCAACAGCTATTCCATCCCCATTGTCCATTGAGCCTGCTCTGAATAATCCCCCCTTTGCCGGATTATTACCAATATAATCATAAAAGGCTAATTTTTCGGGAATTTTAGACCAAGCTTCTGATAAACTAAGATTTTCGGCTAATCCATCGCTAACTCTTCGATATATTTCTTGCTGAAAGTATCCCTGATCCCACTGATAACGAGTAGGCCCAAATAATTCGATTGGGGTAGTTGCTGACCCATACCACATAGTTCCGGCAACTACGAAAGCTGCAAAAAAAACAGCAGCGATACTACTGGAAAGTACAGTTTCAATATTGCCCATACGTAATCCTTTGTATAGACGTTGAGGCGGACGGACACTAAGATGGAATAGGCCCGCTAATATGCCCAATGTACCCGCAGCAATATGATGAGAAGCTATTCCCCCCGGAACAAAAGGATCAAAACCTTCTACACCCCACGCTGGATTTACAGCTTGTACTTTTCCAGTTAGTCCATAAGGATCGGACACCCATATCCCAGGACCATACAAACCCGTTACATGAAATGCGCCAAAGCCAAAGCAAGCCACCCCTGCAAGAAATAAATGAATTCCAAAGATCTTGGGCAAATCCAAAGAGGGTTTTCCCGTCCGCTCATCACAGAATATTTCTAGGTCCCAATATACCCAATGCCAGATAGCTGCCAAGAAACACAAGCCAGAAAACACAATATGCGCACCTGCCACACCTTCATAACTCCAAATACCCGGATTCGTTACAGTTCCTCCTGAAATACTCCAACCACCCCACGAATTGGTTATTCCTAAACGAGTCATGAAGGGAATGACGAACATACCTTGTCTCCACATTGGATCCAGAACAGGATCAGAGGGATCAAAAACCGCTAATTCGTATAAAGCCATCGAGCCGGCCCAACCAGAAACTAGAGCTGTGTGCATTATATGCACCGAAAGCAATCGACCCGGATCATTCAATACAACAGTATGAACACGATACCAAGGCAAACCCATGGAAATACCCCTTTAGCAAAGAAAAATAGACACGATGTCGCTTTATTTTATCGCATTGGAAAAGACTATCCATATCCTATGTACCTAACCCCTCTAGGGGATTCTGTGTCAGAAAGCGTGAATATTTATTTCATTCCATTAAAAATAAGAAGTCAATTCTGTTCGTAAGAAGAAAGAGAAGCAGATCTATTCTATACTCGATAAGTGCCAATATGCAATGGGTAGCTTGGCCTATTTGGAAAAAAAAACGAAGAATAGATCCCTATCCCTCTTTGTTTATCATTCCAATCACCGATTCTTTTTTCTTTATTCAATCTGTCTTACCTTCCTTATAGATATAACCTTTCAATCTATGTATTATTTCAATCTACGTATTAATAGAATCTATAGTATTCATATAGAATAAGAAAAAAAAAAAGACAATAAACTGCGGATTCTTTCTTTCTCTTCCATTCTTACGTTTCCATATTAAAGTATAGTTTTCTTACTTAAATTTAATAATATTAATCTAATATGCCCATTGGTGTTCCAAAAGTACCTTACCGGATTCCCGGAGATGAAGAAGCGACTTGGGTTGACTTATACAATGTTATGTATCGAGAAAGGACACTTTTTTTAGGTCAAGAGATTCGTTGCGAGATCACGAATCATATTACAGGTCTCATGGTATATCTCAGTATAGAAGATGGAATTAGCGATATTTTTTTGTTTATAAACTCCCCAGGCGGGTGGCTAATCTCAGGAATGGCAATTTTTGATACGATGCAAACGGTGACACCAGATATATATACAATATGCCTCGGAATAGCTGCGTCCATGGCATCCTTCATTCTGCTTGGAGGAGAACCCACCAAGCGTATAGCATTCCCTCACGCGAGGATTATGCTTCACCAACCTGCTAGTGCTTATTATCGGGCAAGGACACCAGAATTTTTACTAGAAGTGGAAGAGTTACACAAAGTTCGCGAAATGATCACAAGGGTTTATGCACTAAGAACAGGCAAGCCTTTTTGGGTTGTATCCGAAGACATGGAAAGGGATGTTTTTATGTCAGCAGACGAAGCCAAAGCTTATGGACTTGTCGATATTGTAGGGGATGAAATGATTGACGAGCACTGCGATACTGATCCAGTGTGGTTTCCGGAAATGTTTAAGGATTGGTAGTGGTCGCATTTCTTGTAAATTTATTTCAAACCTAAATTCAGGTTTTCTGCGATTTAATAGAAAATAGAAATACTTCATGATGATCAATCATCAGGTTAAGATCGATCTAAACCAATCCTTTTTTTCTATATACATACGACATGCCAACGGTTAAACAACTTATTAGAAACGCAAGACAGCCAATACGAAATGCTAGAAAATCGGCCGCGCTTAAGGGATGTCCTCAGCGTCGAGGAACATGTGCTAGGGTGTATGTGTGACTCGTTCAGATCATGAGTTCAAACAAATAAGACAATTTTGGAAGTATCCATGATCGGTACCAATGAATAGGATAGAGAAGCTCTATCCTAGATTTCTATGGTAATATGGAATTTCTGGTTTCCTTTGGTGCAAATCCAATCATCTAAATTGGAAATAAGAAGCAATTCCCCCATTGGTAGAGAATGGTTATCCATTAAGCGGAGGAAATAGTAATAAAAAGAAAAAGGCTTATGCTCCTTTATCTTAAAAGAACGGACTAACAGGGTCAGCTACTTAGCCAACTTTCATAATTAAATGCCGTCACTGTATGGATAACTCTTATTGTGAAAAGAGCTATTTACTCTATAATGGATAGGTAGAGCCAAAGAATGTGAACTATACAAGTTCACAATACCTTTTGATGAAATGAAAGAAAGGGCTCCGGTGTATAGAGAGGGCCTCACCGTTTAAAAGGGAACCATAGAAACGATGGAACCCACTATTTTTTTGAGTATCGTTAGAATTTGTTATTTCTATGCGAAATAACTGAAGGGAATAGAATAAAAAATCGTGGTTGGGAAGGTTACAGTAGCAAAAGCCATTGGAATTAATATTTTATATATCGGAATAATTCGTTTTGTTATTAATGGGAAAAAGGATGGCTAAAAGAAGAGAAATCATTAGTTATTCATTAAGGTTAATTTGATTCAATGACCAGAGTTCCGCGAGGATATATAGCTCGGAGACGACGAACAAAAATGCGTTCATTTGCCTCAAACTTTAGAGGGGCTCATTTAAGACTTAATCGAATGATTACTCAACAAGTAAGAAGAGCTTTTGTTTCCTCTCATCGAGATAGAGGCAGGCAAAAGAGGGATTTTCGTCGTTTGTGGATCACTCGGATAAACGCAGCAACGCGGATATATAAAGTATTCAATAGTTATAGTAAATTAATACACAATCTGTACAAGAAGGAATTGATTCTTAATCGTAAAATGCTTGCACAAGTAGCTGTATCAAATCCAAATAATCTTTACACGATTTCCAATAAAATAAAGATCATCAATTAAATGGATAAAAAGGTAATATACAGGAATAATTAAAACCGAATTCCCGGAGAGGGAACTCCGGGAAGATACAATAAATTAAGATTAAGTGGTAAGAATCAACGAGCATGTTGCAATAAATAAAAAAACTATTTATTCTTCCCCATTTTTCTTTCTTATAACAAACACAAGAATCAAAACTGGATTACTTTCCTTATATATAGGTCTGGCCCTTTCGAATAAAACATCAACAATCGGAACTTAAGTTCCGATTGTTGTTTCTTAAATTCTGGTTGGAGTTTCTTAAGTTTCGATTGGAATTGAACTTTTGCGTTAATTGAGGAATATGTCTATTTTTTCTGGGTCTAGGACCAGTAATTATTGAAATTGACTGGGCTTGAAATTGCTTCTCATTCTCATAGTTACGAAATGGTAAGAAAGATAAAATACGAGCCTGTTTTATAGCAAGAGTAATTAATCGTTGTTGTTTCAAGGTTAATCTATTTATTCGTCTCGATAATATTTTTCCTTGTTCACTAATAAATCGATTAATTAAACTCATGTTTCTATAATCAATTGGATCCCCCGGGCCAATCCGAGGACGCCTACGAAAAGTTTGTTTGGATTTACGAAAAGGTTGTTTGGATTTACGAAAAGTTTGCTTGGACTTACGAAAAGTTTGCTTGGATTTTTGAAAAGTTTGCTTGGATTTACGAAAGGGTTGCTTAGATTTATGAAAAGGTTGTTTAGATGTATACATGATTTATTCTTTATTAAAAAATTGGAAAAAAATGGATTTCTTTATTTTATTAATTTTGGATCCAGAAGAAGTAGTCTTTCTTTGGTCCATATATTATTTGATTCATATATAGTATATGAATACCCTCTATACATATGAAATAATATCTACCTGAAATCAAATGAGTTGATTTGTATTTTGTATTCTATCTATGTTCTATATATTAAATCTGTTCTTTGGAAAGATCGAACACACGATGCTCCTATTTTTTTATTTCGCCATGAGTCGTATGCTTGCGACAATAACGACAAAATTTTTTGAATTCTAATTGTCCAGGTGTATTGTGGCGATTCTTTTGAGTACTATATCTAGAAATCCCCGTCGATTCCTTATTGGCACCTTTTCGAACACAACTGATACATTCCAAAATAAGTCTGATTCTAACATCTTTCCCCTTGGCCATGAACCTCCTTTCTTTTTTGGATTGACTTAACTTAATTCTTCTACTTATTCTTTTATTCTTCTATTTTGAATCCGAAGAAGAAGAATAAAATCCATTAGAATAAAAAATTTTGGAAATTCTTAAATTAAGTAATAAAAAATGGAGAAATAATTAAAGAATACAATCCTTGTCGAATTAGCAAGGATTTTGCTTCGAAATCCTTTCATTTAAGTAGCCAGCCCAGCCTCTTTCTATGCTCTGATTTCTGAGGCCTGACTTAGCTTGGATACCGCTTTTAATTGAATTTCTGTTTTCCAAAATGGGATTTACCGAATTTTTCATGACTCTGAGGTTCAACCCAATCCATCTTTTCTTTCTTTTTCCTTCCTATACTAAAAAAAAAAAGGATTGAAAAAGGGAAAATTTTCGTCATGTCACGAAGAATTCCTCGCATAGCAATAACTAGAATTAAAAAAAAGGGAATGACAAAGCATCTGGGAATAAACGATTAATTTCTATCAATAAACCTGCTAAAGCCCCAAACCATAGAGTACTTAGCACGGGTGCTACAGAGAGATATGTTTTTATATCCCGCATTGAAAATCCTCCTTCCTTATTGGAATACATATATGATCAGATACTCTTGCCCAAGATCTTTTGTATTTCTTTTGTTTAGGCGAAATTCCTAACTAAAAAAACAAAATCAATATTCTATATAGAATGAACCGTATAGACGAGATTTTCCTATCCCTAAAAAAGAAAAAGATGACCTCTTCTTCCTATACATTACCAAGGAATAGTAATCTTTCTTTTATAGGTGAAATTAGATTCGATTTTAGATGTATACCATTCCTTGACTTGATTATATGAGACCAAAAAGAAGAAATGACAAGAAGGTTCTATATAGATAGAGAAAGAGAAGAAAATTACGATGTGGAAAACAAGACAGGAATTGTGTACAATGGCATTGTACAACAATTTGGAAAAGGGATGTAGCGCAGCTTGGTAGCGCGTTTGTTTTGGGTACAAAATGTCACAGGTTCAAATCCTGTCATCCCTACCTATTACTTCTTTCTTCTTTATGGGCAGTAGCGAGGGGATCAATTAAAGTGGGTATAACTTGAATTTGTGGATACTATACGTACGTGAGACACGTTAGGAGTAGAAAAGGGTTTTCTTTTTGAATGAAAGCGCTCTTAGTTCAGTTCGGTAGAACGCGGGTCTCCAAAACCCGATGTCGTAGGTTCAAATCCTACAGAGCGTGATTCCATCTATCTTATGTCGAAGCAGAGTAAAATAACTTAACAAAACAAAGTTGAATTGCAACTCCAATTTGACCTCCTCTCTGGTCTGGAGGAGGTCAATCAAAAAAGAAATATTACTCAATCAAAGATCCAACTGATCCCCACGCCTGTATTGCAAATACGCAGTCACGAATAATCCCGCTAAAGTAATAGGAATTAGGCCTAAGACGATTCCAAATAGAAAAACTTCAATCATTTCGATTTGTTCGAGGGGATAAAAAAAAGAGGTACGATCTATCCCTAAATAGTAGTCTAAATTATCCACGAATCTCAATGACCAAGAAAAGAATTGGTAATTAGTGTGGAAAAGAGTCGTAGAATACCAGGAATTCAAAAGAAAGATTTTGCTTTTCTGACTTATTCATTCAATTCATTTCAAATAAGACGTATCTTGTTCAAACCAATAAATAGAGCTGGGGTTATAGTTAAAGCAGCCAGTAGAAAACCGAAATAACTAGTTATAGTAAGCATGAAAGGGTTAAATTCCATTTATTTTTTTACTACACTACATATGTTGGTAAAGCACTTACCTAAGTTATGGAAAATTCAGAATTCATCGGTTATTTTAGATAATACTAAAAAACAAGATCGAGTGAGATACAGAAGTGTAAAAGAGAATCGATTCATCAGATGCGACATGAGTCCCTAATTCCGAATCAAGAGATTTGTTGTGGAATCTGTCAATTGAGTAAAGTAATAATATTAAGAACTAGATCATCTAACCCCATTGAAAAATGAAATTGGATTTTCGGGAGAATTTTGGAATAAAAGATAAATAAAGAATTGAAACGGTCGAATATTCCCCTATTCCTTCTTATTTTAACTGATTGTATTCCATATGGAATAAGAGGAGAAGAAAAGCATTCCACGACCCCCCGAGGGGCCCCTTAAAAAAAGGAAAGCTCCTCCTTGAATTTACTTTATTTTTATTCCTTTTTCGAACCCCCAACCAAAGTTGATTCGAAGACGAGTCACTTCAATTATCCTTTTAAGTTTTATCTTCTGTCTTTCCCTATTTCATCTCGTAAAGTTCCACTCTTGCAGTTTAGTCAAGAAAGTTAGACCTAATCCAACAAATAAGGCAAGGATTGGTTACGAATCTTGATTCTTCAAAGAATGTTTTCTTTCTT